TAATGTATTTCATAAATCTAAGTGGAATAAGCAAAGTGGATTCCTTGTTGGTTAGTCGAGTTCCAATGAAAACCACACAATTGGAGGAAATGTCCGAATTTGCTATTTAGAAAATCAATAAACTAAGGTTTTGTCGTTCTAGATATCGGATTCAACGGAAACAATTACAGCAGTAGGGGGGGAAATCAAAAAACAAGTCGAGCAAAATTATACAAAGTTATATACAAGTTGCTACCCCCCCTTAGTCTTTCTTTAATTGAATTTCGTTTGATTAGACGGAAGTTACTTAAAAACTTCCGCTTTCTTTAAAAGATTCTGAACAGTTCCTGTGGGTTGAGCACCTTTTTCAAGGAAATATAGAATAAGAGGAACGTTTAAATAAGTTTGATTCTTCATTGGATCATAAAACCCCACTTTTCTAAGATCTTTTCCTTCTCTTCGGGATCGAACATCAATTGCAACGATTCGATAGACGGCTCATTGGGATAGATGTAGATGACCAACACCCCCCCTAGAACCGTATAGGAAGTTTTCTCCTCGTACGGCTCGAGAAAAATGATTTGCTTCGAAGTTTTGTCTATGTATGCAATTCTAATAAATTAAATGACAAATGGGCCTAGAAAATCAATTAGACTCTGATTTCAATCTTTTTTCCTTCCTGAAAATGAAAAAGAAACCATTCGTACTCATAACTCAAGTTGGATAACTCTCAAATAGCTCAAAGGAAAAATCTTTAGTCACTTTCATTTATTGAGTGGTCTTTAACCCCTTTTGTTTGTCTTTTGTCTCGTTTCAAATTCTATTTGGATTCTTTAGTCTGATCCAATTAGTGAGACTATCGAGACAATTTAAAAGGTCTTTCCTTGTTCTTAGATCCTTTATCCTTATTTTTAATCATTGGGTTTAGACATTACTTCGGTGCTTCTTAATCCTTTCAAAGTGGCAGCAACATACCCCTTTTTTGATTTCTTTCTATCAAAGAATCCTACGGACAGTTGATTCACGTGTGATACACTTTGAATCGAAAAAGTTTACTAAATTCTAACAAGTCTTGCTTTTGAATTGGAAACTTGCTCGAATTGGATCCTTTCGATTTCTATATATGGAAGATACGTTTACGAAGTTGTTCCGATTAATTGGCATTAACCCTAGATCCTTGCCCCCGAGAAATGAATTAATCCTTTCTACTCGAGCTTCATCGTGGACTATTTACAACCCAACAAAAAATCGAGTGTAACAGAACAAACAATGTCGAGCCAAGAGCACTCTCATCCTTAGATAAATCGAAAATGGTGGATGGAAAAATCCACAACGGATCGTGTCCTTCAAGTCGCACGTTGCTTTCTACCACATCGTTTCAAACGAAGTTTTAACATAATATTCCTCTAATTTGGAACCGGTATGGAATTGATTCAATTATGGAATCATGAATAGTCATTGGTTTAGTTGTACATAGACATCGTAATCTAGGCTTTTTCTTCTATATATGATAATATGATATGAAACGATTTTTCTGAAAAAGTCTTAGCAAGACAGTATCTTTCACATACATAAATAATATATAGATAATAGCAAGAAATCGAAATATATAAACGAATAACTTTTTTGCATCTTCAAGTGACTCAACAGGATAGATTAAACGATTTCCTACTTTTTGAGTACCAAATAAAGATTCCACTTACAAGCAATCATTAAAAATATTTAATAAAAATAGTTCTAATTGAAATGGAAAAAGTTTCCTATTTAGACATCATTATTTAATTTGAAGAAAATTGGACAATAAGCATGACGTTTGATCTTCATAGGAAGATAAGTCTTTCTTTTTGAATTGACTCATCACAGATAAAAGAAAAGAAAAACGAAATCCAATTTTTTTTTCATGAGATGGATAAAAAAATGATCTAAGTTAAGATTTGAATCTTTATTCTTTTCGTCTGATTACGAAAATCAAAAAAATAAGGAGGGTTTTTCGTATCTATCAGATAGACTGAAGAGTTGTCACTGTTATAGATATTCTATAATATAGAATTTAACTAATTTAAGGTATCAAAAATCTTTTTCACAAAAACCAAAAAATTATTGTCATTGAAATAGAACGATACATACCATATAAGCGAAATATTTCCTCATTTTATATATTTTAGATGATATATATTTATAGATTTTGTTTAACATGGGATTAAATAATATTTCACAATAATCGACTCTTATCATAAAGTGAATAAAAGGGTGATAGGGGAAATCATCCCTGCCTCAATTGTTCTGTAGATTTCCAATTTTTAGTTAGAACCAAACACGAAATACCTAAATAAAATGAGATTCAAAGAAAATATATCGGCTCCATAACATATTTCTATATGATATGTAACTTGATCATTTGTTAATGAGATTCGAACAGACACAGATATTAAAATGAATACGGATTTACTCCTATCCACTGACCTACTTCTTTCTATAGTCATAATGGAGCATAAAAAAATGGATATGTACTGGGACGGAAGGATTCGAACCTCCGAATGGCGGGACCAAAACCCGTTGCCTTACCACTTGGCCACGCCCCATTTCAATTTCTAATCTACACTAAGAAACAATAATATTGGTATTGGTTGTTTGTCAACTCCAGTCCAAATATCTATATATCTATAGAATAGATTGGTACTAGGATTTTGATACATATAGATATAGAATTCAACTTAATTTATTGATCATTACATAGAATTCAATTAAGATATTGTATGAAAGTATGATTTCTTCTATTCTCCTTTGAGAATTGGAGGATTTTTGATTGGGTGGGTTCAAAGAAAAAGAAGGATTTTTTGTCTACCTTACTTACTTTCTTCCTTGTTCTTTATATCAAAAACTCAATCAAAATGCAATTATCTCCAAGAACAAAATGTCTGTTATGCTTAATATCGTTAGTTTGATCTGTATTAATTCTGCCCTTTATTCGAGTAGTTTTTTCTTCGGCAAATTGCCTGAAGCGTATGCTTTTTTGAATCCAATCGTAGATGTTATGCCAGTCATACCTGTGCTTTTTTTTCTCTTAGCTTTTGTTTGGCAAGCTGCTGTAAGTTTTCGATGAGATCCTTAATAATAATATCTTAAAAAATGCATGATTTCTTCGAGAAAAATTCTAACAATTGAGAAAATCAGATAAGTTTTAGAGTATGAATCCTAGATTAGCACACTGAAATTCTTGGATAGTCGCCATAAATCCGGCTTACCCCCATTTCCTCATTTTTGACCCCCTTTCCAGTGAAAGACCCTAACCCCATTAGGGTCTCCCACAATATCGAATTTGGATATGAAAGAAGTTTTTGATAATGAAAAACAAATGAATTTGTGACAATTCATGAAAAAAAACCTGATTTCGTGGTGTCAAAATAGGATATGTGGTAGAAAAATGGAAGATCTATTCTCTTTTTTTTTCCAAAAAATCATCTTGGAGATTGTGTAATGCTTACTCTGAAACTCTTCGTTTATACCGTAGTGATATTTTTTGTTTCTCTCTTTATCTTTGGATTCCTATCTAATGATCCGGGGCGTAATCCTGGACGTGAAGAATAAAATCCAAAGGGTTTTCCTTGGGAAATTTTCCAATTTTCTTAGGATTTTATCTATTCCACACGCTTAACTAAGATTTTCAAAATTGAAAAATAAAATAAAGCAAGTCATTAACGGAAACGGAAAGAGAGGGATTCGAACCCTCGGTACAAATAACTCGTACAACGGATTAGCAATCCGACGCTTTAGTCCACTCAGCCATCTCTCCCAATTGCAAAAGATAATTACTACATTACACATAATGTAAGGAGTCTTTCTCTCTCTTTTTTCTCTATTCTAAACTAAAAGAGGGGCTCGAGCCCGCCACTAATCGAACTAAAGAAAAATAAGGAAGACCTCCTTGTGTTAATTTTGTTCGAAAGGCCCTTGTTATTCTGATGGCCTGGCCTGGTCAGTACCTAGCCGGGCCTTTTTTTTTGTTCTAACGAATTATAGATAAATAATGATTTATCTGATATCTGATTTGAAAACACAAACATTTTTTTTTATTATATTATTATATTCAATTGAATATTTTATATTCAAGCAACAACAAAAAGAATCAAAACTGTTTCCATTTTTTTCTTGTTATATTTTATTTCATTTTTCGAACTAAAAAAGAAACTATAGATTCTGGACAATGCATTTTTCTGTTATGATTGTAGTGTTTTTTTCGATCCGTATCTATCTTCTTTCAGCAAAAAAGAAAACTTTAGTTATTTAATTTCAATTATTAGTTATTTAATTTCAATTAAATGAAGCCTCTTTTCCGAATCTCATTAAATTTTTATCTACCCACGAAAAAGTTCAACACTTCAAGTTTGATGATTCTTTGATGATCCTATCTTGATCATGCTCAATTATCTTGTTCGACAAAAGCTCCATTTGTATACAATAATCATATTGTAGCGGGTATAGTTTAGTGGTAAAAGTGTGATTCGTTCTATTAGCCCTTTACATAGTTAAAGGGTCTTTCGGTTTTATTCATATTCCGATCAAAAACTTTATTTCTTAAAAGGATTTAATCCTTTACCTCTCAATGATAAAGTCGAGAAAAAAATAAACATTCTCGTGATTTGTATCCATGAGTCACTTATAAATTGAAAAGTTGGATTATGAAATTGCGAAACATAATTTTTGAATTGGATCAAGACTTCCAATTGAATAAGTATGAGTAAAGGATCCATGGCTGAAGATAAAAAGTCAATTTCCAATCGTAACTAAATCTTCCATTTTTTTTTTGGTGTCTAAAGAAAGAAATTGAAGCAAAATAGCTATTCAACGATGTCTTTGGTTTACTAGAGACATCGCCATATTGTTTTAGCTCGGTGGAAACAAAATCCTTTTCCTTAGGATCCTCTCAAATAGAAATAGAGAACGAAGTAACTAGAAAGATTGTTAGAATCACCTTCTTCTAGAAGGATCATCTAGAAAGCAATTCATTTTGTTTGTATTCA